AAGCTTTTTTTGTCTTCTTTGATTTCTGGATTTTCTTTGAGTTCTGGATCTTCTTTGAGTTCTGGATCCAAGAGCATTTTTGGAACGATATCATAAATAAGACCTCTATTCTCATTCTCAATTATTTCAGAATTCTCATTCTCAATTATTTCAGAATTCTCATTCTCAATTATTTTAGAATTCTTAGTCTCAATCTTAGTATTTTTATTATGGTTAGGGTCGATCTTTTTCCCAGCCTCCAAATTGACTAGATATTTTTCGAAAAACTTCCAATCAAAGTCCATATATTTTCTTTCAGGTTTTTTCTTTCGCATTTTTTTCAGAGACATATAAACCTTGTCTAGATAATTGTCTAGAGAATTCTTGTCTAGATAAATCTCGTCTAGATAATCCTTGTAATAATCCTTTTCTAGATAAAGCTGGTCTAGAGAATCCTTGAAATAAACCTTGTCTAGAAAACTCTTGTCTAGATAATCCTTGTGATAATCCTTGTCTACATAAGTATTGTCTAGATAATTGTGTAGATAAGTATTGTCTCGATAAAGCTTGTCTAGAAACTTCTTGTCTAGTATACAATCCTTGAAATAAGTCTTGAAAACAATCTCCTCTGGTATATCAAATAAGTCGATCTCTTGGCTCTTATTTACTTGTAATGGCAATTTAGAAATAGAGGAGTCCTTCTTAGTTTCAGAAGAAATGTATTTATATGCTAAAAGATCATATTTATAGTTTTTCTTAAACTTAGTTTTTGGATTTCTTACTACTGAATATACTTCAGAATCATCTTGTTTTTTGGAATGAAGTAATGGGTCTTTTTCATATGAATCTCCTTTATTTAAATCGTTATTTTGAGGCGTATGGCGTCGGTTGACTTTATTTCGCCAGGTTTGTGCGCCTACTCGCTCCCAATGAACCTTAGATAAATTGTATTGAGACTGACCTCTTAACCAGTTTTTCCATGGATTCGTTCCAAAATTTCGAAGTTTCTTATGCTTTAATTCGGAATGAAATATTCCCTGTCTTTCAAAAGAATCCTTTATTGCAGTCTTAAGAAAAAAAGACGTTCCGCGATATTGAAGAACAGATCTTAACTTATCACTAACTAGGGTTTGTGATAATTTGTAAAATACATATGCTTGTGACAGGGAAGATAAATTTGGCAAGGAAGCAAATTTCGGAACAATCTGGGACTTCCGCTTATTTATATTTTTTATAGTCGAACTAAAGGTAATTCTGTTTTGATTTGTTTCAGTATTGGAAATGTCTTTCTCAAAATTTTTTTTTGTTAAATTGATTCTAGAAATCTTAATGATACATAGAAAGATATCTAGGTATATTTTGTATATTTTTTCAATGAAAATATTTTGAAAATAATTCCATTTACTTATTAATCGAACATTTCTTCTTTTTACAATTTTCCAAATATTTTTTGGCGATTCTACATTATTATTTTGCTTTTTGTTGTTAGGACTATTATTTAGTCCTGGAGTTACTTTTTTTTTTTCTTTTGTAATTCTTTCTATTTCATTTTTGATTGTGCTTGTTCTATTAATCAGATTTTGTATTTTTTCTTCTGAATTTGTAGAAGCTGTAGATCGAATTTGACTAAATGATTCATGAATTATCTCATTGTTGATTATAGAATCTTTTTCTTTTTGAGTTTCACTCGATTCATCTACTCCTATCCCTTTCAATCTTGTATTTTTTTTTATTATTTTCAAAATTGTGCTTTTTAGAACTAGAACCCTTTCTTTAAGCCTTTTTATGCTTTCTTTAAGCCGTTTTATGCTTTCTTTTGGGTTTCCTAGAACTCTAACAAAATTTTGCTTTATTTTTTGGTTGAAAACGCTTCTTATAAGTCGAAAGGCGCTCCCTTCCAAGTTTTCTGCTGCTAATCTTTGACTTTTTTTGCCTAGTTCGTTAAAAATGGGCCCCCAAAAAATGGAAAAGGAACGGTTGGGTCGGGCACCACCCCAAGGATAGTCAGCTAGTCCCCAGAAAGACCTTATAAAAGCATAATCGTTGGTTATCCTTTGTCTATCATCCGCTGTGTGCCAAGGTTTCAACTCTAAAGGCCATAAAACTTTGACCTGAAGACCGTATTCCCACCACTCCTCCGGAAAGTTGCTGATGGATATGACGCCTATAGCAAAACCGTCATCGTTGCATAAAAGATGAATCTCGTTTTCCCAGTCCTTTCTATCCTCAGCCCAATCGGGCTGCTGCAAAAATAAGATACGACCAATATTTTTAGCTATTATCGCTAAAGGCAATGCAATATATCTTCTAAAATAGGAGTTAAAAATTAATATGATACCTCTTACTCCTAGCCCACAATAAAGCTCATTCCATGAATCTATTCCATCCATCCGGAACAGCTCTTCGTCGGGGTCTAGTTCGAGTTTCTCTTTTTTGATTCTTTTCAATTTTTTCCGTTCTTTCAATGCTTTGCTTTTTTTTTCGTCTATCTTCCTTTTTGTCTTCCTTTTTGTCTTCCTTTTTGTCTGTTCTTTCGTAGGTCCCTTAAGAGTGAAAAGGTCCCCTTTTTTGATTCCAAACCTATGCAGCAAATTTTGCATTTTCAAAACAAGGGGTTTCAGTACCCTAAAAGAACGAGACAGTGTACTTTTTAAGAAGCCCCAAAAAAGAGGGGAATGCGGAAACATTTCAATCTGTCTTAGAACAACTCCGGTTTTACGCTTTAGGACGCGCGCAACACCTTTGATGTCATCCTGATGCCAAAATTGGTTGCGCATCGCTCTCAAGGAGGTCCTCCACACGTCCTTAGTATCGGTTTTCCACTCTATATTGGTGATGAGGCTGCCAACGTGAACATGAGCAAGGCTTTTCTCAAAGTCAATACTATAAGGGTCTCCCCCACTCTTGATCAAATCCTTCTCAACCTTCTCATTAATCTCTTTAGCAATCTCCGGATCAATCTTATTACTATCTTTAGAAAGATTTTTGATAAGTAAATTTTGAGTATCCTGATTCAAAATAATTTCATATTTGTATTGTGCTGATATAATATCAAAGCACTCAGTCTCTCCCCGCTTGGTCACAAAGGGTTCGCCCAGGTCGTATGCGACCTCGCGGAGTAATACGTATGACCAGCGAGGGACGCGTTGACCGATGTGCACTCGTCCCACACTTTCTCCCACTTTATAAGTCCTTATTTGCTGTAGCTTTTTTAGTTTTCGCTGGTTCCAATCAATGCCTTCCCAAGGCTTAGAAAAAAATTTTGCCAAAGGATTATAATATAATTTTCCTTCTGCTCTTAGTTTTAGTGTTTTACTTTTTAGTATCGCGAACATTCTCTCTTCAAATTTTGGGGACTCGAAAATGAAACCTGGCAAAAGGGTCTCATGAATTTGATTTAGAGCAAGGATTTGCTTAAGTTGAGATTCTGTAGGTTCATCGTCGATTCTTTCACGAGATTTTGTAGTTCCATTTTTTTTTCTTCGACGAGATTTTTTAGTTCCATTTTTTTTTCTTCGACGAGATTTTGTAGTTCCATTTTTTTTTCTTCGACGAGATTTTGTAGTTCCATTTTTTTTTCTTCGACGAGATTTTGTAGTTCCATTTTTTTTTCTTCGACGAGATTTTTTAGTTCCATTTTTTTTTCTTCGACGAGATTTTGTAGTTCCATCGTCGATTCTTTCACGAGATTTTTTAGTTCCATTTTTTTTTCTTCGACGAGATTTTGTAGTTCCATTTTTTTTTCTTCGACGAGATTGCATTGCATTTTTTTTTCTTCGACGAGATTGCATTGCATTTTTTTTTCTTCGACGAGATTGCATTGCATTCTTTTTTCTTCCACTCGATTTACGAGATTTAATTACATTGTAGACTTTTTCACGAAATTCACCCAATTGAAGAAGTGCCCTTTCTTCGCTTAGACGTGCTTCTTCGCGTAGACGTGCTTCTTCGCGTAGACGTGCTTCTTCGCGTAGACGTGCCTCTTCTTCCCTTTTCTCCTGTTCTTTGCTTTTCGGTGCCTTTTCTTCGCTTTTCTCCTTTTCTTCGCTTTTCTCCTTTTCTTCGCTTTTCTCCTTTTCTTCGCTTTTCTCCTTTTCTTCGGGATCCTCGATTACTTTTCTAAACTTTTTGATTCTTCCACGAGAGGGCCCATTCAACAAAGGATCATACTTTTTTGGTAGGCAGAGGCAGGTTTCGTTCATTTTCTCAATACAAACCCGAGTCCTTTTGTCGAGTATATCTAGAAAAAGAAATCCCGTGTCTAGAGCCGCAATTCTCTTTATAAACTCGTTATTTAAGTTGTTTTGTCTTTGTTTGTTCTTATAAAGCCAATCTTTGTCTAGTTTATCAAAGGAGAGTCTTTCTACTGTGGACGAAGATATCATCCCTTTCGTCAGTTCCTTAAAACTAGAAAAACTAGGAGGATTTGTAAAAGCTATTCTTTTTTTTCCATCACTTCGGCATGTATCAAAAAAATATTGTGAAGCTTCCTTTCTTACAGCCCCAAAAAAGTGTTGATTGCTTATGTATCGTACTGGACGAGTCCATTGAAACTGAAAAAAATCGGCCGCTAAAATGGCTTCCACCACTATGGGTGCTTTTTGATCTTTTTCTTCATCCAGATCCGCTCCCCAACGCGTGGGAGGAATTTCTTCTTTGAATAGCACTTTTTTTCGTGCAATCTCCTCTTTCTTTTCCTCTTTCTTTTCCTCTTCCTTTTCCTCTTCCTCGGCCTCCCAGTAAGTGTCAGCTTCTCGGCCTTGTCTGGCTAACCAATTTGGTTGCAGTTGTGGGGCTTGGACGTTTGTCAGTGGATGTGGAAAAATGAATAAAGGTATTCTGCCTAAATAGTAGGCACAGGTAACAAATAAGAAAATATTCACGAACCGACCCGTGTTTCTCCTCAAGTTTATTAACAGCAAGTACTGAATTTCTGACACAACCCACAGAAAGGTTCGCATAAGGAATTCAAATTCTTCCCCAAGGGACCTAACAAGGTATTGATAAATCTTCTTTTTGTA